ATAAATTCCAAAATCCGTTTCGTCGTCCAGTAGCGACAACCGTATTTTTGATTGGTACCGCAGTGGCCCTTTGGTTGGGTATTGGTGCAACATTACCTATTGATAAATCCCTAACTTTAGGTCTTTTTTAAATTGATTGATTCAATTGTGAAATAAAATATCACGACGTATGTATCTAGGGAACAGTCGCTTCAAAGTGAATTCTCCCTAGATACATCTATTCAATTAAATTATGAATCTATGCTGATTCCGAATATATATATGAATTGTCCTAAATATTCAAAACCCTTTTTTTGGCCTTTTTCTAAAAAAAAACATGAAAAAAATCCAATGGATTTAAAACTTATTTTTCGGTAAATCAATTACGAAATTTTTTTCTAGAATCCCTAAAATTTGTTTGACATCTTCTATGCGAAAATGCTCCATTTTCATAAGATCTTCTTGGCTGTTATTCAAAAGGTCCAACAATGTATATATATTGGACCTTTTGAGACAATTATAGATCCTGGGAGGCAATTCTGATTGGTCAATAAAAATCGATTTCAACGCCATTTTTTTTTTATTTTTTGTTAGTTTAGCCAATTTATCATAAAAGGTAAAAGGGGGTAAAGGAAACATGTGTTGATTGTCCTCTAAATTTAGATTTTCTTCTTTGGTATGTAAAAAGGGAATCAATAAATCAATCAAATTCCGGGAGGCTTCGTGAAGTGCTTCTTTAGGAGTTAAACTTCCATTTGTCCATATTTCGAGAAATAGTATTTCTTTGTTACCATTTTCATAAGAATGAATACTATGATTCGCATTTCGAACAGGCATGAATACAGGATCTATAGGATAACTTCCATCTTGAAAGGTATTTGGCGCTTTTATAAGATATCCGCGATTCTTCTCTATTTGTAATCCAATAACCAACTCAATGGGTTCTGTCAAGCTAGCTATATGCTGTGTATTATCGACGATTTCTACATAAGGCGGTAAGATGATATCTTGAGCAGTTACATATCCAGGGCCTCTGACACAAATAGACGCCTCACAAGTTCCATAGAGATTACTTCTCAATACGATTTCTTTCAAATTCATTAAAATTTCATGTACTGATTCTTGAATACCCGTTATCGTAGAATATTCGTGTGATATTTTCTCAGATTTTGCGCGTGTGATACATGTTCCTTCGATTTCTCCAAGCAAAGCCCTTCGCATCGCAATGCCTATTGTGTCTGCTTGACCTTTCATAAGCGGAGACAGAATAAAGCGCCCATAAAAAAGACGCTTACTGTCTGCTGCTGATTCAACACACTTCCACTGTAGTGTCCGAGTAGATACTGTTATTTTCTCTCGAACCATAATAATATTATTTGATCAGATCATTGAATCATTTATTTCTCTTGTTTCTCTTACTATTCAAATATCTTCCTTTTTTATTTCTACACACGTCTTTTTTTCGGGGGTCTACAGCCATTATGTGGCATAGGGGTTACATCCCGTACGAAAGTTAATAGTATACCACTTCTGCGAATAGCTCGTAATGCTGCGTCTCTTCCGAGACCTGGACCTTTAATCATGACTTCTGCTCGTTGCATACCTTGATCTACTACTGCACGAATAGCATTTGCCGCTGCGGTTTGAGCAGCAAACGGTGTCCCTCTTCTTGTACCTCCGAAGCCACAAGTACCGGCAGAGGACCAAGAAACCACCCGCCCGCGTACATCTGTAACAGTCACAATGGTATTATTGAAACTTGCTTGAATATGAATAACCCCCTTTGGTATTTTACGTGTACTCTTACGTGAACCAATACGTCCACGTGAACCCCTTTTCGGTATAGCTTTTGCCATATTTTATGATCTCATAAATTTGAGTCAGAGATATATGGATATATCCATTTCATGTCAAAACAGATTCCCTATTTGTATATCAGGTCTTTAACGAGTTTGATTATCCTTGTCTTTGTTTATGTCTTGGGTTGGAACAAATTACTATAATTCGTCCCCGACGACGGATTAGTCGACATTTTTCACAAATTTTACGAACGGAAGCTCTTATTTTCATATTTGCCACTCCTTACTTTAATTTTGAATCCACTTTTTGGAAGAAAATAAGTTTCTTGAAATTTTCGATTTCGAATCGTATTCCTACGAAAGAAATGGTGAAGTTAAAAAACACCTAATCTTTCGAATCTTTGTTGCGGAGTCGATAAATTATACGACCTCTGGTTGAATCATAACGACTTACTTCAATTTTTACTCTATCTCCTGGCAGTATCCGTATAAAACTACGTCGGATCTTTCCTGAAACATAACCTAGAATCATATCTTCATTATCTAAACGAACCCGGAACATACCGTTGGGAAGCGATTCAGTAATTAAACCTTCATGAATCCATTTTTGTTCTTTCATTCCAGGTAAAACCCCCTTGAAGTATCAACTAGTGGAGGAAGAACCCTATTAGAGAACCCACCCCTTCTCTTTTCTTTTTCACAAAAAAGAAGTTTCATATCGGATATTAGAAAGATTACCATATATAACACAAAATTTCTCCGCCTATTCTTTCTAGTCGAGCCTCTCGGTCTGTCATTATACCTCGAGAAGTAGAAAGAATTACAACCCCCATCCCACCTAAAATTCTAGGAATTCTTTGATAGTTAGAATAGATTCGTAGACCCGGCCGACTTATCCGTTTTAAATTTAAAAGATTTCTATAAGTCCTTTTCCTATTCCTTCTATGTCGTAGGGTTAAAACCAAAAAATATTTGTTGTTCTCTCGATGTTTTCTCACATTTTCGAGAAAACCCTCTCGTAAAAGTATTTTAACAATACTTTGGCTGATATTAGTAGATGCTACTCGAACCACGCTTTTTCTATACATATCGGCATTTCGTATAGAAGTTATTATGTCAGCAATAGTATCACTACTCATGATTAATTAAAATTATTGGTGCCTCCAAATTTCGATATAATCAACATGTTTTTCTTTTTTTTTTTTTTACGTGTTTGTTTATAAATATTAATTTTGAAAGGTATATACGTGAGAGAAAATCTACTAAATGAATCTTAATCTATTTCTTTTAAATACCCTACTATAACCATATCGTGGTCTTATTTTATAATACCTCGGGAGCTAATGAAACTATTTTAGTAAAATTGAACTGTCTCAATTCTCGGGCAATCGCACCAAAAACTCGAGTTCCTTTTGGATTTCCTTCTTGATCAATCACAACTGCAGCATTGTCATCATATCGTATTATCATACCGTTGTCACGTTTAAGTTCTTTACAAGTACGGACAATTACAGCTCTGACCACTTCTGATCTTTCTAGAGGCATGTTTGGAACTGCGTCTTTGATCACAGCAACAATAACGTCACCAATATGAGCATATCGACGATTGCTAGCTCCTATGATTCGAATACACATCAATTCTCGAGCCCCGCTGTTATCTGCTACATTCAAATGGGTTTGAGGTTGAATCATATCATTTTTTTATCTGTTTTTTACAATACAAAGGTCGAAGAAAAAAAGAAATATTATTTGTCCAAAAAAAGAAACCTGCACCCACTATTTTTAAGTTTTTAAGTAAGGCCTATTTCTTTTTTATCCCAAAATGATAAATTGAGCTCGTATAGGCATTTTGGACGCTGCTATTGAAATAGCCCTTCTGGCTATAGTTTCTGTTACTCCACCCATTTCATAAAGGATTCGACCTGGTTTAACAACCGCTACCCAATATTCGGGAGAGCCTTTACCTGAACCCATACGTGTTTCTGCGGGTCTTACTGTAACCGGTTTATCTGGAAATATACGAACCCATATTTTTCCACCGCGACGTGCATTTCGTGTCATTGCTCGTCGACCTGCTTCTATTTGTCTAGATGTGATCCAAGCGGGTTCAAGTGCCTGAAGAGCGTATTTACCAAAACAAATAGTATTACCTCGATAAGATATTCCCTTCATTCTTCCTCTATGTTGTTTACGGAATCTGGTTCTTTTGGGGTTATAGTTGATGGTTTGTTTTGAATTCCATCTCTACTACAGAACCGGACGTGAGAGTTTCTTCTCATCCAGCTCCTCGCGAATAAAATAAATTCAAATTAAAGATTTTGAGTTCAATTTGAATTCTATTCAGATATAATATTATGCATAGATGTATTTATATTTAATTTTAATAACTGAATCATGGATTTCATTTAATCTAGATCAAATCTTATTAATTTGTATATCTTGATTTGTCTATTTTGTTTGTATAGATATATATAATAATAATAATGAAATTAAATATATATATTAATAACTATAACTAAACTATTTTTTCTTCTATTTATCGATATTAGAATCTTAAAAGGAATCTTTTTTTTGTTTTACTCTTTATCGTATTGGATTGACCCAAATTTAGCAATCCAAGAAAATAAAGTTTTCGCGGGCGAATATTTACTCTTTACATTTCTATTTCAGTTCTATCATTCGTTCATAACTTTTCCGAATAGATGAATTGGTCTCTGGTCGGTTCCGCCATCCCGATCAATGAATCATTCAAATTCATTTTCATAGAATCTTTTGAATTCACAGGTTCCGTCGTTCCCATCGCTTCTTATTTAATGGTTAGGTCTGAATTCTACAATGGAGCTATTAGTTCTTGAGTCAATATTCTTAGTCTTTATTGGCTCGAAGCTCTTTATTTTTTGTTCGATGAGCAGATCCATTTAATGATGAATCCGTATTGATGCTTTATTACACAGATTTTTTATGAGATGACTCATAGACCTTACATATTGGAATTATATATCATCAATATTTTCTTTCTTCCTCTCATCCTTCCATTTATCCATACCCTTTCTTTTTTTTATTATTAACAATTTAGAAGCAGATTTTTTAATAAATTAAAAAAGATTTCAGTTGCTACAACAATATGAACAATATATCATATCTTGACTGGTTCTTTGGATCCAGATAATACGAAGTGATGAGTTGGTTATTACTTCTATAGTTATTTGTTTATACTATGGG